ATGGATGCTAGAGATCATCGTGAAGAGAAGAACCAATCGTATTATAGAATACGAGCACATCGTCTAACATGAGTATCAACTCAAAATTGATATTGGTCGGACATTCTCTCCCATTCAATTCATGTCAAGCACATTTGACAGAGGTATATGACAAATTGTTCGAGAGTTGGTTCTAAGTTGGTTATCGATCTTGCAACACTTTCATTTTCTGTCAGAGGTTGCCGTTAGTTCGTCGTCGGAACTTAGAAAGAAACTCTCTTCTTCTTCTTCTTGGAAGGAATGACCGTAGATAGAGACTGTCAATTGGTTCTTCTGGGGCGGACGTAGCCAAGTGGATCAAGGCAGTGGATTGTGAATCCACCACGCGCGGGTTCAATCCCCGTCGTTCGCCCATAAAGAAACGGATTGGATCCAATCCATCTTTGTCATTTTCAATTTCAAATGAACAAGAAGTATTTCTATCTATTGATATAGAATCAATTGAATTCTTAGTGGTTGACGCAAGCTCTTCTTTATGCCAATATTATATTTATATGTCATTCTATTCATGATCACCCAAAGTATATACTATAGATGAGATCTTTTTCGATACTCTATTTCAATAGATCCAATATGGTTTCGTTTCAAATTGGTAGAGAACAAATAGATATATAGATCTATGTACCTATATAGATAAATACCTATATTCTATCAATATTATAGAAAAAAATAGAATGGAAAAGACCGAAGTCATTGAATCTATTTAAGGATAGAGATCTATCAAAAACTATTTCATTATTGTAATGTAATTATTGTAAAAAAGGAATGAAACGACAAAAATTGAAATCCTGGATATTGAAATTGGAAGAAATACGAAGCTTTCAATATTTATTCAATTCATGGACCGAATTGAATTTGGTGAGATTGTTCACGAAAATAGTTTCCCATCGAGAACGTCTTATTAAGCTCTTTGACTCTCGAATTCTTAGTACGTTGCTTTTACGCGATCTACGTGGTTCAAGAAGCAATCAATCTTTGACAATCAAAGGTGTAGTACTACTTACATTACCAGTCCTTATATATCATGTGAATCAGAAAAGTATGATTGAAAGAAAAAAGTTCTATTCGATGAAACTCTTTCCTATACCTATAAACTATGCTGAACCTAGAAATGAAACATCGGAAGAATATTTCGAGTCTTTCAATAAAAATTTGTTGATCTTTCCGCATCTTTTTCTGTCTTTCCCAAAAGGGAGAAAGATATATCAAAGTCACTTGAGAAATTCGAAAGAGGACGCTTGGGTTCTCTCAAAAAGAAAAGTGTGTGTCATGCCTGCATATAATCAAATTGATTCTTGGGGTTCACGATGGTGGAAGAATTGGATCATAGAAGAGATTCTTCCTAGTTGGAAGATCCCTCAGGGATCAATAGCGAAAATTGAGATGTCATTGAAAGAGAAAGATGTGGAACATCTAAAGGGTTTTTTTGAATTCTATATTGATGATCTGATCCGCAAAGACTATGATTGGGAATATCATTTCGATCGTGTTTTTATGAGAAATAAGCAGGACACGATCGACTTGAGCTCGAAGCAGCAAGTCGAAATATTAGGTAATAATCTAATCTGTTATCTCATGTCCGCTTTTTGTGAAAAAATGCTATTCGAAGCGGAGGGTCCATTCAAGCAGCAGAAATCGAAATCAATTGTTGAATCGAATAATATTAAGCATTTCTCCCATCTTCGATTATCCTATCAAGAAAAATCAGAATGGGGACCGCGTTGGTGGAAAAAGAATATGTTTCAGATCTGGAATAGTTGGGGTGAATCTGATCAAATTATTGCAGAATCTTCCATTCTCTTGAAAGAGAAAGGGTATCTCTCTTTCCAAAATTATGCTGAATTTTGGCAATTATATAAAGATTCTTTTGTTAGTTGGGAGAAAGATCAGCAGAAATTGGAACTTTCGAAGGACATTTTAAAAGAGAAATTCATTCAGTTGAATGATGTGAACAATGATCAGCTTTTTAGCAAGATACAGAATTTATTGTTGGATATTCTATACAATTTCTCAGAATCTATTTTCATTAAAGTCAATCATTCTAGCCAATTGAAAAGATCTTATAATCGATCCATCGATCATTTCGATCCCATTAGTGAAAATTCAGAATATGGCACGAACATGAACAAAAAGGATGAGATAATCTCAGAGAATCAAAGACCGATAACTTGGGAGACTCATTCGGAGAGGGATGAGAAAGATATCGATTCGGAGATAGATTTGACTCTCAATTTCACTGAGAATGAGTATTGGGAACCTGAAAAAGATCTTTGTGAACGGATTTTCACAAATGGATATATAAATAAAACGGAGATCGAGCAACTAAAAGAAAGATCAATTCTTTGGGATCCTTCTTCTTCTATTCGAATAGAAAGAACAAAAATAAAATCAGATTTGTCCTCAAAGTGTCTCTCAGAAGATTCTCCGATCTATTGGACGAAAGAACTATTTACGGAAGATAAAAAGTCTATAACAGAGAATTTGTTTCCAAAGGAAAGGAAAAGATTCATCGAGAATTTCACAAAATCAATTCGTTCTTATTTTTTTGACATATTGTCAATAGATGAACCGTGCATGGGTTCTAGTGTTACTAAGAAGCCTATTGAAAATTTCAAATTATTGAAAGGGCAACAAGATGTTTTTTTCAGATATTTCAGGGGCTCAGAAAAGAATGGGATAATTGATCCGTGGAAGATAAGAACATATTTTCAAAATCCTTCCTCAAATTGTGCTATTTCATTAGATCCCGGATGTAATATGATTAGAAAAAATCAGAGGGATATAAACAAATTAAATTGTATTCTCTTTATGAACCGGAGTTTGTCTCGGAATCGATTTTCTTCATTCTGTGATCAAAACAAAGAACAATACATATTCCACAACAATTTACGATTTAAAAAAAGAGTTCTAAAAATAACAGATCAATTCGCTCTATTAATAACTAAGCCTAATCAGGTTTATGATAATACACTTGCTCCTGATATTGATTATCACGTGAATCAATTCTATGAACTGAACAAGAATAGATTCTTGGATCAGATCTTCAACCACAAGAATAAATTGAAGAATCAATCTTTATTGATCCTACTCAATATTACTGATAAAGAGAATGAATATTTAGATCGAATAATCGAAAAAGAATTGATCCAAATCTCTTCCAAAAAGGGTTCAGAAATAGGAACCCCTCTTAACAATTACAGAACTGAAACTTCAAATTGGTACAAATTGATTCGATATAAGATTCACGGGCATTTGAAAAATGCATTCAACAAATTATATTCAATGAACGGGTCCAGTCGCAATTTAAAGGATCAAATTCGAACAAATTGGATAGAAAATGAAAATTTGAATAATGTATCGAAAGATACAATTAACCGACATCCATCAAATTGGAGAAAAGGTCAAAAAGAATGGTTTGATCATTCTATTCTTCGAACTGATAAATGTATCAATCGGAATTTGAATGTGTACAAATGGTCCAATCAGACCGAATACTTGAAGAGATGTTCGAAACATCTTGTTTCTAAACAAAACGATTTGAAAATAGTGTTCGATCCGATTGAATCATGTGCTAATAGAGATTCAATTGGTTGGTCTGGAAGTCCCAACAAAAAAGATTATTCTAAGTTTTCTTTGATTGCTGAAAATACTGTGAAGATCTTTCTTTCTAAGAAATCCATTTCTCATTCGGCTATTTTCATTCCCGAGTTTTTCATTGATAAGTTAAAGGGTATGAATGATCAACTCTTCAATAAGTTGTTAAAATCAATTGGTGTTCGAATCGTTCATTTAAAAACATTCAAACCCTTTCTTTTGGATAACCATAATCTTTCACAAAGATCGAAATTCTTGATCGACGAAAGAACAGTAGCACAATTTTTCTATCATGAGATGCCGGTGAATCGATTTATTATTGACTTATTCGAGAATGAAAAGAATTGCATGGAATTGTTCGATAACACTGATTTTTCGACGATATCCAACGATCGAGACAACTGGTTGAATCCCGTAAAACTATCTAATCAAAGCTCATCGAGAGCTTCTTTTTACAAAGCAAATACACTACAATTCTTCGATTATTCACATCATCCTCGGTTCAATTATAAGAAAAGATTACCTTATTATATGGAAAGGATTCATACAAAAAATCATAATCTTACATATGGACAATTATTCAATATTTCGCCCATCCACAGCAATCTATTTTCTTTGTCCATTAGTGAAATAAGACCTGTTCACTTGGAGAAAGATACTATTTCACTTATAAAGTCACAAGTATCTAACATATTCTTACCTAAATATTTGCAACAAAGCGGTAACCAAACGTTTGTATCAATCTATGACTTGTACAAATCTTTCGATTTACTAACTCGATTGAATCCATTTGTTCATGATAAAATAGATATTTCCTCGATCGAAGAGATTTCTACAACGCCTTTAACGAGAGAACGAATAGCCAATTTCGAAAAAACTTCTTGTCAGCCCTTCTTAAATAGATCCGATTTAGAAGAAAACAACTTCGATCAGTACCTTAAGGGGGGTTTCAGTTCAAACATAGGTCTTATTCAAACTCAATCTTATCGAGATGATTTACTATCCGAAATCTTTCTAAAAAGAAAAGATAAGAACCAGGAAATGCTTCATCGGATTCGAGATCGGTTTGTAAAATCTAGTTCAACAGAAGGTTCAAAAAACAGAATTGAGAACAAAGCCATAGATAAAAGAAGCACCCTTTTCAATTTCTCTAAAGAGGAACGGAATCTCTTACCATTTTGTTCACCGCGTTTTAATGAACGTGCTAAGAAACAAGAGATGCATAGGATCTCTCAAATAGAGAGTCTTTTTAAAAAATGGGATTTGTTCCGAGCATATACGCCATGGCTCTTGACTTCTGCATGGTGGAAATATCTTGAGAATCTACTTCTAGAGACTTTTCCGGAGATATTGCTAAATAGCAGTGATCAACTTGTATCTATTTTGCATGATATTATGCATAAATCGAATCTATCGTGGGCAATTTCTCATCAATTATGGGCACTTCTACAATGTAATCTGAGAACCAATATCTTGGATAAGTTTTTTTCTTTATGGAATCTTTGTTCATTCAAGGAAATGATTAATCAAAAGAATGAGTCATCGGTTCTATCTATATGGGCACATCTGAGATTGCTGAATGCTCGGGAGTATGAATATTCGATCCTTATCCTTTTTTTCGTCCTTGGATATTTCGTTCTTCGATATTCTTTCGTTGTTTCCTCAGCCTTTATTGAGTTACAGATACACCTTGAACGCATCAAAGATTTAATGGATCCGTCATACGCGATCGAGTTGCAAAAACTGATGGATCATCCTTTGCCTGGTCTGCTTTTCTCTATGGATATAAGGGACATATCCATCTATTTTCTGGACGAATTGATCTATTCTATGAGGAATAGAAAGTTTTATTCACCTATAAGAAGAGAGTTGAACAGATCGTGCTTCAGCATGGATATCTCTGGAAAAGAGAGAGAATTACTAGTTCAGTTTCTAATAACAGAAAAAAACATCTCTCAATTTGGATCGAATTTGACTCACAGTCATAATTTCTTCAAGAATGAATTTGATTATCAAATCACTGAACAGCCGGGACTTATTTACCTGATCTATTTAGCCGACACTTATCAGAAAGATCTAATGAATCACGAGTTCGATCAATCTCGTTTAACAGAAAGATGGGTCTTCCTCGCTTTTTGTCGGAAGATTACCTCTTCACAAATCTTTAGGGGTTTGAACCTCACATTTCATGGAAAACCTTTCTCACTCCACTTAGGATCATCCCTTTCCAAAGGGATTTTACTGATAGGTCCTACGGAAACCGGACGATCCTATTTGGTCAAGGGTCTAGCAGCAGACTCTTATGTTCCTCTGGTAAGAATATCCCTAAACAAGTTCCTGTATGACAAAGGTGAATATTCTAATTTCCTCGATATACGAAGTATGAATAATGTGGTGCAAAAAATGCACCAATTCAATCTCACCTTCGAATTGGCAAAAAGAATGTCCCCTTGCATAATATGGATTCCAAACATTCATGAACTGAATGTCAATTACTTAACTCACTTTTTCCTTGGTTTATTAGTGAACCATCTCTCTAGAGATGATGAGAAAGATTCTACTAGAAATCTTCTTGTTATTGCTTCGACTCATATTCCTAAAAAAGTGGATCCAGCTCCAATAGCTCCAAATCGATTAGACAGATCAATCAATGTTCGAATGCTTCCTATCCCACAACGACAAAAGGAATTTCCTATTCTTTTACGCAGCAAAGGGTTTGACTCGGAAAAAGAGTTGTCTTGTCCCAAGGAATTTGGATCTAGAACCATAGGTTCCAATGCACGGGATCTAGCAGCACTTGCCAATGAAGCCTTATCAATTAGTATTACCCAAAATAAATCAGTTATAGGCACTGATACAATTAGATTAGCTCTTTATAGACAAACTTGGGGTTTGCAATCTATAGATAATCAGGTTGGATCCGGTCAAAATTACGAAATACTTCCCTATAAGGTGGGAAAAGCTGTTATACAAAATACACTTAGAAGGAATTCTTCTATGAATCCTCTATCTATTAATAATGAATTATGGAAGAAAAGGTTTTCTTATTTGTCCAAATGGTATTTAGAACCTTCTATTGCTGGAACAACTATGAAGGAATTGACCATACTCCCCCATATTTTGGGTTGCTTGGCCGGATCAGCAGCTCGAGATTCCTGGTTTATATCGGGACAAAATAGAGAGAATTGGATTCCTCTCGATAGATTCGCTGAGCATGATTTCGATTTAGCTTCTGGTCTTTTAGAAAGTCTTCTGGTGGAGTTTCCATGGTTAGGAATATGCCGGGGTAAGCCTGATAAGAATCAAATCACATTTGCTCCTCAGCCCAAAACGAGAAATCATCTCAATGTGATGCGAAAAGGGGTTTATTCTATGGTCAATAAAATGTTTATATATAAAGAATATGAATTGAAGTTTCAACAAGAAACTCCCGGCGCAAAACAAATGGATGAAAAATTAGTCAATAACATAGTTTGGGCTCCTAGGATCTGGCGTCTTAGTTTTCTTCGCAGTAATCTATTTGATCGTACAAAAAGACCCAATGAATTGGGATTTTCGTATCAGTTCGGATTGTTTCAAGAGGAGCAGGCCAGTTACTGTAAAAGGGTTAGAGAGAATTTAGAGTCTCTCCAAAAAGGACCACATAAAAAGGGGTTTTATGTTCATGAGAGAAATCATTCTAACGCAAGACAAAAGAATCTACAACATATACAGTCTCAATTGGAAGATATATCATTACAAGAGCGGTTTGAAATAGGAATATTTCAATTTTCTATACAATATCAAATGCGATCTAAATCCTCTAATAAACCAATGTTCTTTCTAGGAAGACGATTTCTTTGGGATCCCACAGGTTTTCTATTTCAAGATCAGCACCTTGTGTTTTCACGTCGGGAATTTTTTGCAAATGAAGAAATGCTGAGAAGGCTTTATATTACTTACGGTTCAATAAGAAGACAAGAAAAACATCTCTTCCCTAAAAAAAGTATCCAAGGTGCTTTTCATAGATATAATTCAAAATTCATGACCAATTCGGTCATAAATTCGTGGAAACAATTGCCTCTTGCAGAAAAGGAACATATTGAGGCTTTCAAACGCATTCAAGCAATTGGTATCCGATTGAAACGTATACAGCCATATACTCCTACATTTCTATATCAACGTTGGTTGATTGAAAATCCGCAAGAAAAGGTTGATCGCTTCGAATTGTTAATTCATCGCCAAAGATGGCTTGAAACCAATAGTTCATTATCGAATGAATCTTTTCTTTATAATACTCTATCCGAGAGTTATAAATATTTATCAAATCTGTTCCTATCTAACAGAATGTTATTGAATCAAATGACAAGGACATTGTTGAAAAATAGATGGCTTTTTCCGAAGGAAATTGAACACTTAATTCATACAACAAAAGATAGATTTCACATATCTATTTTAGCCGGAAAAATCTGTCATCATCGATGAAAGGGCAATGAAATGAAGTAGAACGAAATTGACCGGGTAGTAGGGTCGTGGAAACAAATGAGAAGTTCTACATCTGCTTCGATTTCAGATCCTATTCGAAAATGAATCCTTTCTCGGTCTTGTCCAAGAATGGAAAGTATGTTAGAAGAAGAAAAAAGAAGAACAAAGAGTTGATAGATCTTGAATTTGAAGATAGATTACTTATTCCGAGATCTCGACCGTGTAAGAGTGAGCATAGCAAGGAATATGAGCCAAGTCAATTTGATTGAACTTAATGAGATATTCTCTACTATGCTTACCCCTTATTTCTTCGATTTTGGTTCTGGTACTCTTTTTTTTTCTTACACTTCCCATTCGGAAGAAAGGATCCCTTATTTGCCTATAGAGTCACAGGATTCAACATTGGTATAGTCGTTTAAGTTCGATCGCAACTCCCGGATCTTGCAAAACTTTAAGAGGGGTATATAGATTCTCCTCAATCTATGTCCTTAATTGCGTATACCTCATAATTAGTAAGAAACAAGCTTCATGCATTCTTTAATGGACATAAAAAGAAATAGAAACATTCCACCTGAGATTTGGTCTTTTTCATTTTTTCATTCAATTTCTCCCATATGTTCCTTTGTGGAATGTACTCCATCTGTTGGGTCACGGGGGGGGGCATTTTCCCAGAAGTTTCTATTGATCTACCTGCATTTGTGTGATTCCTGTTGAGGTATCTACTCGGGGGATGGGTGCAGGGCGGACCATTTTGAAATGGACTTCTCCATTCATTAGATAGAGAAGATCGCCAAGATCTTGTGATCCACTGTCGAACCTATTCCAACAGCTTTAACTCATATCGTATATAGGGAATCGTCGGAATACTTCGTATCAACAGATATCGAAGAAATCGATCTCGGTACATTGAGATAATCAATTAGATCCGATATTTGTTATTGAATTGCTCATTCAATAAGCATTCTCAATATTATGCCTTGAAGAGGACTCGAACCTCCACGCTCTTTAGCACGAGATTTTGAGTCTCGCGTGTCTACCATTCCACCATCAAGGCATCCCGAAAGTGAATCATATTCCATGAGTATGATATCTATATTACGATCATCTATCATTATAGATGGAATGTAGAATCTATGACAAAGATAGAGTATTGGGGTATTTATATCGATCGGTTATATAGGTCCAAGCCTAATATATCACCAACTTCTTTCGATTTTCATTATCCGGAGGATATTTCATATACATCAAAAATATGCACGATCGAACATCTTTTCTTTTTCGATTCAATAGAAGCCTAGAGAAGCGAACATGGTACCCAAATAATGATATGTCAAAAGCAGGTTCGATCATATGTGCGCATATATCGATTCCTAAATAGAATGGAACGACGTAGATATCTATCTACATACGTTCGAATGACCTTTTCCCATAATGAAAATGTACATAGCCCTATTAATAACCCTATTCTAGTCTAGAATGAACTTCTAATTCGATGATCAAGTTGATCTCATAATTAGAAGTTCATCTCAGAATCTCGGCCTATTCCCATTTTGGGCGGGACAAATCGACTAATTCTTCCGGATTGAACGAATAAATAGACCTTAAAATAAGGTATCCTGAGCAATTGCAATAATTGGGTTCATTACTATTCCCAGTGTAGTAGATGCTGTTACACATACAATCATACTCAATTCGATAGAATTTTTTGATATGAAAGAAGATGGAGATCTTCTATAATTTTGCACGTGAGGAGTTATTTCTTTGTTTCGCTCAGTCATTAATAACTTGATTATTTTTAGATAATAGTATATAGAAATAACGCTCATAAGGGGTCCTATCGAAACCAATAAATATGAGCCTGCCTGCCACCCGCACCAGAATAGATAAAGTTTTCCAAAAAAACCTGCTAATGGAGGAATACCTCCTAAGGATAGTAAACATAAAGCTAAAGAGAAAGCCGAAAAAGGATCTTTCGTATATAATCCTGCATAATCTCGAATGTTATCAGTTCCTGTGCGTAGACCAAATAATACAATGCAAGCAAAAGTTCCTAAATTCATGAAAATATAGAACAGCATATAAGTTATCATGCTTGCATATCCATTCTTTGAGTCTCCAGCAATTATTCCAATAATGATATATCCAATTTGACCCATGGACGAATATGCAAGCATACGTTTCATGCTCGTTTGGGTAATAGCAATTAAATTGCCTAATATCATGCTAAGAATAGCTAATATTTCCAAAAGAAGATGCCATTCGTTCGATGAAAAGTAGAAAATAAGATCGAAAATTCGAGTGGCTAAAGCTGAAGCAGCTACTTTCGAAGTAACAGAAAGAAAAGCAACGACTGGAGTGGGAGAGTTAGAGTCGAAAAGAGGATCCCTCACTCCTTTCTCTCATTCAAAACCGTGCATGAGACTTTCATCTCGCACGGCTCCTAAGTGATAAAAAAAGAAGGACATAATCATCTTATTCCTTTTTCATTACCTTCCTCGCGTATGTATAAGACCGAATCGATTCAATTTATAGAAAAGGATTACTAATCCTTAACTTCCCGAGGAATCCTCCATCAGCGGTTCCCATAGTGAATCACTGACTTTCTCGATCTTTTTGACTGTAAGAACAAGTCAAAAAGATTGAGAAATAGAACCATCTGATTTTATTCGTTCTCAATAGCCATGAGATAATCATCTTAGGGTGATCTTTTTGTCGACGGATGCTTCTATTACACTCGTAGTCCTTGAAGGATGAAAACTGACTATGTAGCATTTACATCGAGAATGAAAGTATTGTATACGTCATTAGTCTGATCCTTTGTAAGAACTACCCGTAATAACTGACTTGCAAAATATCTCTGTTTATTCAAAGATATTAGTTATTTTTGACCTTGCTTTACCTTAATTGTTATTTCAACAAAAATCTCGCGAATAACTTTTGGTAAAAGTTATGCCTTAGCCCGAGTGGGGATAACAGTCTTTTTCTCTTCCGCATGTCCATAGAGTTTTTATAGATCTAAACATCTCTAAAAAAGATATATATCCGCTTATTATAGGGGTAATAATTCGTCGAACGAATCGCACTCCTTCATATACGTCAGGGGTCCATTGATGAAAAGGGACTAGAGAAAGCTTGAATCCAATTCCTACAGCTATGGATATGAGCGCAATCAAAATTCCTGGGGAGTTATACATTTGTGTATTTATGAGACCATTTACTACTTCTTGAAGCTCAATCTCTCCCCCGGATAGACCGTATAGCCAAGAAAAACCATAAACCAGAATAGAAGAGCTTGCCCCACCCATAAGTAAATATTTCATAGTAGCCTCATTAGACCGTACATCTCTCTTGGTATATCCAGATAATAGATAAGAACATAAACTGAAACATTCCAGAGCTACGAAGATAGTGACTAAATCATTAGCACCACATAAAACCATTCCCCCTAGAGCAGCTGTTAATAGGAATAACAGGAACTCTGTTATAGCCATTTCTGTACATTTGATGTACTCCACGGATAGAGGAATACATAGAGTTGAACATAGTAAAATGAGAAATCGAAAGATTTTGCTGAAATTGCTCGTTTGGAAATTACCCAAAAAGCTAATCATAGGTTCTTCTCTCCATCGAAATAATAAGACCGTTATGCTCATTACTAAACTTGTTAAAGAGATGAAATAGAACCAAGGTGTATCTTTTTGATCAGAGGTTAGATCGATCATCAGAAGAAGAATTAGGCCGAGAATTAGGATACATTCTGGGAAAATAGAACCTCCATGGAAGAGAAGCAAATGAAACTCTTTCATAAAAATGATCTCAGGGTATAATTGAAAATGAAGTTTTCATTTTGTACATGCCAGATCATGAATTAGTAACTTCATTCAATCTCCGAAAAAGTCTCAATCTTTTTCAACTTTCTATTCTTGGAATAGGAGATTTGCATAATCCTCA